AATATATTGGCTGATGAATTAGTAGTTGTTGTTCTTGTTTCTTTAGTCCCTTCAGTAGTTCCTATACCTGTCATGTTTCTTGGATTATTTACAAGCGGTATTCAAGCTCTTATTTTCGCAACCTTAGCGGCGGCTTATATAGGGGAATCTATGGAGGGTCATCATTGACTAGCTTTCAAAATATGCTTTTTTAGTTATACCAACACAATGTATGGGCGGTTCAGAGAATCCATTCTGGAACAAAATAGATACAATATCGGGTATATATGATTTAGAGTAGTAGTAAAAAAGATTACGATATGGAATTCAGTTGTCAAAAAAGAAGGAAGCGGATCTAAAAAATAAAATATTTTTCCCAAGATTTCTGTTTGGGCCACTTATGCCATACTCCCTTCACTTCAATATTCATTCTATATTCTATATATTTGTTCAGTCAATCCTTATTATGATTCATACATAATTTTGATAAGAATTGTTATGTTATCCAGTTCCGATATGCGATAAAAAAAAGAAATGTTCTTGTGGAACTATTCCCATTTCATTTGATTTTATTTAATTCAATGGTTGATATTGATCCAAATTCGAATTCATTGCATGCAATTGGATCTATAATATTTCTATTTATTGATATGTAAGGATTCAGACTAAGAAATTAGTCCGTTTGTATTCATGCTTGTATTAATGCGAGATAATGATAAATAAAAGGAACTAATAATTTACAAGCGGGATTCATAAAAAATGGGTTAGGGGTGGGGTCGAATTGGATATACATAATTTATTTAATGTCTATAAGTAAACCCTTCCGTATGTTTCAAAGAATGATTCTAGAATCGGGTTGAATATAAGATTTTGGTTTACGTTATGGAAGAAATCATGTATATGTGATATTAGATCTTTACTAGTTATATATGAACTATCCATATATCTTATTGACTTTCCTACCCCATCGCGATTTTAGATAGGAATTACAAATTACAATAGAAAAGAAAGACCTTTTCGTTTTGTATGGGCCCCACCGAATGAATAAACAGATGAAATCAAGCATATAGAAGAAAAAGAGTGCATAACGGCTCGGAACAAATAAATAATGAAATGGAAGAACTAGATCCAATTGATTATGGATTCATAAAGATTCCATGGATAGGAACAAAAAACGCGAGATCTAACTAGTTCTGCTCATTCAATAATCTCATTACTTAAAATTTGTAGTTCATAGTTATTTCGATTGGATGGATCTTAGTAATGGAATAATAAGCCATAATTTATTGGTTGTTTGTATCATTAACCATTTCTTTATTTTTATGCGAGGAGCTTACCATGAATCCACTCATTTCTGCTGCTTCCGTTATTGCTGCTGGATTGGCTGTAGGGCTGGCTTCTATTGGACCTGGAGTTGGACAAGGGACTGCTGCGGGCCAAGCCGTAGAAGGTATCGCGAGACAACCAGAAGCAGAGGGTAAAATACGAGGTACTTTATTGCTTAGTCTGGCTTTTATGGAAGCTTTAACAATTTATGGACTGGTTGTGGCATTAGCGCTTTTATTTGCAAATCCTTTTGTTTAATCCTCGAAATAAATGGGAAAGTCTTTTTTTTATCTTTCTTATTTTTTAGATTTGCCGCTTTATTTTTCAAATTATATCAAGATTTCAATCCTACAATAACTTTAACTTATTCGTTGAGATAATATAATACAATACCCCGTGGGAAGGACTAATTTGAGGATCCGGAATTAGCGGATCCACTCGCTTTTTTCCTTCCCGTTCTCGGTCCACTGGAACCCCCTTTTTTAGTACGCCTTGCAACGAACGAGATATTTAGTAATTGATATGATACCTGGCCTGGGACCTAATTATAATTAAATTAAGTATTTTTTTTTGGGGGGGGTTCAATTGAAATTAAATAGATTGAGAAATACGAAAAAAAATCAACAAAGGGTGAAGTAATACAAAAAGAACTCTGTTCAATTTAGTCAGTCCTATCTATAAGAGGAGATCATATGAAAAATGTAACCGATTCTTTCGTTTCCTTGGGTCACTGGCCATCCGCCGGGAGTTTCGGATTTAATACCGATATTTTAGCAACAAATCCAATAAATCTAAGTGTAGTCCTTGGTGTATTGATTTTTTTTGGAAAGGGAGTGTGTGCGAGTTGTTTATTTCAAGAATAAGCTGTATCTAACCAGCTGCACTTTTTTCTTTATAACTAGTAACTAGGAAATAAAGGTGCACAATCCCGCGAATTACTTCTGAATCAATTCAGAAATCATATGTACGAACGGTAGCATTTCGTGATTCGTTGGTAAATACACTTTGATTCTCTATCAACCAATAATATGGGGTCCTAAACATGGTTAAAGCTAAATTGTTTGAAGTCTGGGCGCAACATTGGTGTTCTTTCTACCACTATGCTAGTATGGCGAGAGTTTCAAAACGAATCCTTGCATTTTATCCGATATAGAACACTCATATCGGATAAAATGATTTGAACCTTTTACTGTTA